CCCGAGTGGTATGAGGATTTTAAGGACTGGAAGAGTGAAATGCATGTTAAATGTACGTATAATGGTATTCCACTATCAGAAACAGAATTTCCTCAAGATTGGTTAACAGATGGTCTTCAGGTAAAAATTCTATTTCCTTTCCGTTTAAAACCTTGGCGAAGATCTAAACTACGATCTCATCATGGAGATCCAATGAAAAAAAAAGTAAAACAAGAAAATTCTAGTTTTTTAACAGTTTGGGGAACGGAAACAGAACTTCCTTTTGGTCCTGCCCGAACCCTACCTTCTTTTTTTGAACCCATATATAAAGAACTAAAAAAAAATATTCGAAAAGTGAAAAAGAATTATTTTCTACCTCTAAAAGTAAAAGTTTCAAAACCATGGGTTATCAAAATTTTTCCAGTTCTAAAACGAATAATGAATAAACTTGAAAAAGTAAACCCAATTTATTTATTTGAATTCAAGAAGGTGAAAGTATATGAACCAAATGAAAATGCAAAAGATTCAAAAGATAATAATAAGATTATTCCTGAATCGACCATGCAAATTCAATCTATGAATTGGACAAATTTTTTATTCATAGAAAATGAAATGAAAGATCTTGCTGATAAGACAATCATAATCAGGAATCAAATAGAAGAAATCGCAAAAGAAAAGAAAAAAAAAGTTCCAGCCTATGATGATAAAAGACCAGAATTAAAGAAAGATATTTGGCGGATATTCAAAAGAATAAATACTCGATTAATATGCAAATCACATTATTTTATGAAATCTTTCATTGAAAAAATATACATGGATATCCTGCTATGTATGGTTAGCATTTCGAAGGTCAATGCACAACTTTCAACAAAAAAAATGATCAATGAATCCATTTACAACGATGAAAGAAATCAAGAAGGAATTGATGAAACAGATCAACATACAATGAACTTTATTTCGACTATAGAAAAAGAAAAGGACTTTTCAAATCCTAGTAATAATTCAAATACTTATTACGATTTATCTTCCTTGTCCCAAGCATATGTATTTTACAAAATATCACAAACCCAATTACTTAACAACCATCACTTTAGATCTGTACTTCAATATCGCGGTACCCATCCTTTTATTAAGGACAAGATAAAGTATTATTCTATAACCCGAGGAATATTTAACTCCAAATCAAGGTATAAGTATAAGAAAATAAAGAAGCCTGGAATGAATGAATGGAAAAACTGGTTAAAGGGTAATTATGCATACAATTTATCTCAGAGCAAATGGTCTCGATTAGTATTAGTAGCGAAAAAATGGCGAAAAAAAATCAATCAAAATTGTACGATTCACAATAAAGAATCAATGAAATTTTCTTCATATAAAAAAGAAAAAGACCGATCAATTCATTACAAAAAAGAAAATCTCTATACAGTGTATTTATGGCCGAATCAAAAAGAAAAATTAAAAAAGCAATATGTATATGATCTTTTATCACATAAATATATATATTATGGGGATAGTAAAGATTCCTCTATTTATAAACCAAAATTACAACTAAAAAGGAACCAAAAAATTCCATATAATTTCAACATACAGAAACCCGAATTGTTTTATGGAATTGATAATTCCATAGAAAAAAATTATGTTTTTAATAAGCATAAAAATCTGAATAGGAAATATTTTGATTGTAGAATTCTACATTTTTACCCGAAAAACACTATTGATGTAAACGATATCGATATTATCGACTTTACAAATGTACGTATCGGTACCAAACTTGAAAAAAATGCTAAGACTAAAAAAATAAATATTAATATAAAAAAATTGAAAAAAAAAGATATTTTTTTTCTTTCAAAACATCAAGAAAAAGAAACAAATCTATACAAAAAAAACAACTCCAATCAAAAAAACTTTTTTGATTGGATGGGAATGAATCGAAAAAGGGAAAGAGTTTTTTGTAAAAAAAAAAAATCAAATCTGAAACTTTGGTTCTTCCCGGAATTCAGATTTCCTTTTGATACATATAAGGCATATAAGATTAAACCGTGGATCATCCCAATCAAATTACTTCTTTCCAATCAGAATTTAGATGAAAAAAAAAAAATGAGTCAAAATAAAAGTGTCAAAGATTCTATTTTAATAAAATTAAAAAACCAAGAAAAAAACGAAGAAAAGACAAATCTTGTGTCAGATCCAAGCAAACAAAACAAAAAAAAGCCTCTTCAAAAGGATTATGCGAGATCCGAAAGTAAAAAGAAAAAACGATGCAAGAAAAGCAAGGAATCAGAACTAGATTTATTCCTAAATAAATATTTAATTGTTCAATTAAGATGGAACAACTTCGTTAATCATAAAATGACAAGAAATATCAAGGCATATTGTTTCTTACTTAGATTGATGGATCCAAGTTCTATAGCTCTAGCCTTAATTCGAAGAAAAGAGATGGATCTAGATGCAATCCTTAATAAGGACAATCTAACTCTTACAAACTTTTTAAAAAAAGGAATATTGATTATCGAATCAACTCGTCTAGCTTTTATAACGGGTAGAAAATTAATTATGTATCAAACCATAAGTATTTCATTGATCGATGGCAAAAAAAGTAATCACCAAATAAATATAAAATACAAAAAAAAAAAATATGTCAATAAGAAGAATTTTAATAAATCTACTGAACAACATGGAAATATGCTTGTGAATGGGAATCCAGATTATTATGATCTCCTTGTTCCTGAAAATATTCTATCTCCTAGACGTCGTAGAGAATTGAGAATTCTAATTTGTTTCAACTCTCCTAATTGGGATGTTGTGAATAGAAATCAAATATTTTACAATGAAAACAATATAAGAAACTCCACACAATTTATGAATGAAGACAAAGGTATTAATCTTAATATAGATTCAAATATAAAATATAAGTTGTTTCTTTGGCCCAATTACCGATTAGAAGATTTAGCTTGTATGAATCGCTATTGGTTTGATACCAATAATGGTAGTAATTTCAGTATGTCAAGGATACACATGTATACACGATTTAGAATTATCTAATTATCTAATAGTATATTTGATATACTTTATGTCACATGTCAATATTCACATGCCATTTTCCGTAGATGAAAAGTGAAGGATATATGTTATACTTTGCTACTTTGGTACATAAACATAACATAATATGTATTTACTTGTGTATCAATTCAATCTAGAAAGAAATTCACAGAATCTTTTTAGGTGCAAAAAAAGATTCTCTTCGGTAAATGTGTAAATGTATTATCTTTTTCTATCCAAATCCAATTTTCAATTGGATTTGGATAGAATCAAATAAAAAAACTATTTGGAAATGAATAAATTTTTATTTTTGTGTGTACTAGATTAAAAAAAATGGAAATAACATTATTATAATAATAATAAAAATAATATATATTATTTTCTTTTTCCTAATCGGAAAAATCCGTGGAAAAGAAAGAAAAAAAAAAGTTTTTTATGGTAAAAAATTCATTCATTTCACTTATTTCACAAGAAGAAAAAGAAGAAAACAGAGGTTCTGTTGAATTTCAAGTATTAAGTTTCACAAATAAGATACGAAGACTTACTTCACATTTGGAATTGCACAAAAAAGATTTTTTATCAAAAAGAGGTCTACAAAAAATTCTGGGAAAACGTCGACGTATGCTGGTCTATTTGTCAAAGAAAAATGGAGTGCGTTATAAGAAATTAATTGATGAATTGGATATTCGAGAACCAAAAAATTGTTAATTTCATTGTTTGGATTTTTGAATTAGTAATTATTAGATTTTACATTTGGACGAATCTACTTTTTGATTTTGAGGAATTCGTGAAATAATGAATTAAGGAAGAAAAGGTATGACTGTACCGGCTAAAAAAAAAGATTTCATGATCGTTAATATGGGTCCTCACCACCCATCAATGCATGGTGTTCTTCGACTAATTGTTACTCTCGATGGTGAAGATGTTATTGACTGTGAACCTATATTGGGTTATTTACACAGGGGTATGGAAAAAATAGCGGAAAACCGAACAATCATACAATATTTGCCTTATGTAACACGTTGGGATTATTTAGCTACTATGTTCACAGAGGCAATAACGGTAAATGCACCAGAACAACTGGAAAATGTTCAAGTACCTAAAAGGGCTAGCTATATCAGAGTAATTATGCTGGAGCTGAGTCGTATAGCTTCTCATTTGTTATGGCTTGGACCTTTTATGGCGGATATCGGTGCACAGACTCCCTTTTTTTATATTTTTAGAGAGAGGGAATTGATATATGATTTATTCGAAGCTGCCACAGGTATGCGAATGATGCATAATTATTTCCGCATCGGAGGCGTAGCAGCCGATCTACCTTACGGCTGGATAGATAAATGTTTAGATTTTTGTGATTATTTTTTAACAGGGATTCTTGAATATCAAAAACTTATTACGCAAAATCCTATTTTTTTGGAGCGAGTCGAAGGAGTGGGCATTATTGGTGGGGAGGAAGCGATAAATTGGGGTTTATCGGGACCAATGTTACGAGCTTCTGGAATACAATGGGATCTTCGTAAAATTGATAATTATGAGTGTTACAATGAATTCGATTGGGAAGTCCAATGGCAAAAAGAAGGAGATTCATTAGCTCGTTATTTAGTACGAATGGGTGAAATGAGGGAATCCATAAAAATAATTCAACAGGCCCTAGAAGGAATTCCTGGCGGACCCTATGAAAATTTAGAAGTCCGGCGCTTTGGTAGAGCAAAAAATTCCGAATGGAATGATTTTGAATATAGATTTATTAGTAAAAAACCTTCACCCAATTTTGAATTGTCGAAACAAGAACTTTACGTAAGAGTGGAAGCCCCAAAGGGGGAATTAGGAATTTATTTGATAGGAGACAATAGTATTTTCCCTTGGAGATGGAAAATTCGTCCACCCGGCTTCGTAAATTTGCAAATTCTTCCTCAACTAGTTAAAAGAATGAAATTGGCTGATATCATGACGATACTAGGTAGTATAGATATCATTATGGGAGAAGTTGATCGTTGAAATGATAATTGATACGACAGAAGTACAAACTATCAATTCTTTTTCTACATCGGAATCCTTAAAAGAGGTCCATGGGCTCATATGGACTTTTGTACCCATTTCAATCCTTATATTGGGAATTACAATAGGGGTACTAGTAATTGTGTGGTTGGAAAGAGAAATATCTGCAGCGCTACAACAACGTATTGGGCCTCAATATGCTGGACCCTTGGGAATTCTTCAAGCTTTGGCAGATGGAACTAAACTACTTTTAAAAGAAGATCTTCTCCCGTCTAGAGGAGATCTTCGTTTGTTTAGTATTGGACCATCTATAGTAGTCATATCGATTCTAGTAAGTTATTTAGTAATCCCTTTTGGGTATCGCCTTGTTTTAGCCGATCTCAGTATAGGTGTTTCTTTATGGATCGCCATTTCAAGTATTGCTCCTATTGGGCTTCTTATGTCAGGGTATGGATCGAATAATAAATATTCTTTTTCAGGTGGTTTGCGAGCTGCTGCTCAATCCATTAGTTATGAAATACCATTAACTCTATGTGTATTATCAATATCTCTACGTGTGATTCGTTGAATATAAAATTTATACTTCTTTCCTTTACTTCTAGGAAAAAAGTTGAATGAATTGAATGGATATTTTTTTTTTATTCATGATTCAGGTCAATGAGTTAAACCAAATAGTTATATGAGTGAAACAAAACAACTTAGAAATTTGCAGTAAGAAGATAAAATCTCACTTCATATGTACAAGAATAAAATTGAAGTAAACATAAGCCGTGTAAAATGGTTATCCCAAGATTGAGATTCGTCATCATATCTTGAAGCGGGTATAAAAGATCGACTGTATGGAGTTTTCATTACTGTCTTGTATTTATTAACATGCCGTAGATCAATCAAAAATCAGTGGACAATTAGGAACACAAAAGTACACAAAAGATTAGTAATGGAGATAATATAAGGTAAGGTATCAAAAAAAAAGATATTTCTGCATAAAATGAATCATAATAGAGGCTTTAAATTGGTAGAAATGATCAAGCAGTACTTTCCTATGATTCCGATCTAGAGTAATACTCCTATTCACTGATTAAAAAAAATAACTATTCAGAACGAATTAATCCTTTATTTATTTTTTTCAAAGTACCCGCCTCTGAAATAGAAGAACAGAAATAAAAGAAATGGAATATAATATTCGAATGAATAAAAAAAATCTTTATTTATTCTTTTTCCTATGCATATACATCCAAATAGATGAAATTCTTATCATTATTTAATTTATGAAAAATTCCTCTAATTATTTTATTAATTTTTTTTTATTCATATAACGAATATTTGATTAAATAGTTTAAATTATTACCGAACAAAACAAAGAAAAATATACTTTGATTATAAGGGATGAGATGAATTCCGAAGCCTTTTTTTTCTTATTTTTGCGAACGGAATTTCATTGGTTTAATTTGGGACTCTCCGACAGATCTTTTTTTTCTACCCTAAAACAAAAGGAAGTGATAAGACCGAACCAGTCCTTACATTTATTTGTGGCCATAGAGGAGCCGTATGAGGCTGAGGTCTCATGTACGGTTTTGAAATAGCGATGGGAACAGTGCTGTTTTTATCGACTATAATTATCTAATAGTTCAAGTACAGTTGATATAGTTGAAATACAGTCCAAATATGGTTTTGGGGGGTGGAATCTGTGGCGTCAGCCCATAGGATTTATGGTTTTCATAATTTCTTCTCTAGCTGAATGTGAGAGATTGCCCTTTGATTTACCAGAAGCGGAAGAAGAATTAGTAGCAGGTTATCAAACGGAATATTCAGGTATCAGATTTGGTTTATTTTATCTTGCTTCGTACCTAAATCTATTAGTTTCTTCATTATTTGTAACGATTCTTTACTTAGGTGGGTGGAAGTTATCTATTCCATATATATCTGTTCCTGAACTTTTCGGAATAAAAAAAATAGCTGGAGTCTTTGGAATGACAATTGGTATCCTTGTTACATTAGCTAAAGCTTATTTGTTTATATTCATTTCTATCACAACAAGATGGACTTTACCCAGGATGAGAATGGACCAGCTATTAAATCTTGGATGGAAATTTCTTTTACCTATTTCTTTGGGTAATCTATTATTGACAACTTCTTCTCAACTTGTTTCACTATAAATTAAATAATAGAATACGATAAGAATATTCTAGATTCATAACCCCATTCAAACAAGAGAAAGAAACATCAATTTATTCATGGATATCTACAATATGTTTCCAATGGTGACTGGGTTCATGAATTATGGTCAACAAACAATACGGGCTACAAGGTACATTGGTCAAAGTTTCATAATTACCTTATCTCACACAAATCGTTTACCTGTAACTATTCAATATCCTTATGAAAAATCAATTACGTCAGAACGTTTTCGCGGTCGAATTCACTTTGAATTTGATAAATGTATTGCTTGCGAAGTATGTGTTCGTGTATGCCCAATAGATCTACCTGTTGTTGATTGGAGATTGGAAAGAGATATGAAAAAGAAACAATTACTTAATTATAGTATTGATTTTGGGGTCTGTATATTTTGTGGTAACTGTGTCGAGTATTGTCCAACAAACTGTTTATCAATGACTGAAGAATATGAACTTTCTACTTATGATCGTCACGAATTGAACTATAATCAAATTGCATTGGGTCGGTTACCAATATCAGTAATTGGAGATTATACAATTCAAATAGTTATGAATTCAACTCAAATAAAAATCAATAAAGATAAATCCCTTGATTCAAGAACGATTACCAATTACTAAAATTTTTTTGATATAAAGGATCAAAGCTTTTTTTGTCAATAACTACAAATATAATACTATTTATTATTTTTGAGAATTATTCTTTTATTTAAACTAATTATAATAATAAATTTTATTTATCGCGAGAATTTCAAAATATACAATTCTAAAGTTTTTTCTTTTGGATAAAAAAGTAAGTGTAATTAGTCCAATAATTAGTTATCTATTATATATATATAATAGATAACTAATTATATATGTTCTATATAGTTATATCCATATTAAGATTTAATTCAATTAGGAAGGTATCATAAATTGGATAAACCTTTTTCCTTGACTATTTATTAAAGTCATGATTTGACTTATTTTTTTGTGGACATTTTATACATAATGGATTTACCAGGACCAACACATGATATTCTTGTAGCATTTCTGGGGTCAGTTCTTCTATTAGGGGGTATGGGAGTTGTATTACTTACCAATCCTATTTATTCTGCTTTTTCGTTGGGGTTGGTTCTTGTTTGTATATCTTTATTCTATATTTCATCGAACTCCTTTTTTGTGGCTGCTGCACAGCTTCTTATTTATGTGGGAGCCATAAATGTTTTAATTATATTTGCGGTAATGTTCATGAATGGTTCCGAATATTCTAATGATTCATATTTTTGTACCGTTGGAGATGGAGTCACTTCACTGGTTTGTATAAGTATTTTTTTTTCACTGATTACTATTATATCAGATACATCATGGTATGGAATTATTTGGACTACAAGATCAAACCAGATTATAGAACAGGACCTAATAAGTACTGTTCAACAAATTGGGATTCATTTATCGACAGATTTTTATCTTCCCTTTGAACTAATTTCAATAATTCTTTTAGTTTCCTTGATAGGTGTAATTACTATGGCTCGCCAATAATAAATATAGTTAGAATAAAAAAAATTAGAGTTATAAAAATTTTAAATATGAAATTAAATATATAATAAAATCAAAAGGTTTAATAATTTTAGTTAAATTTGTTTACTTTCTTTTGTTTTGTAATTATAACTTCTAGTTAATTGAATCCCTTGAATTGTTGATATTGAAATGAATCGAGATTGATAAGGAGTTAGTCAATGATGTTCGAGCATGTACTTTTTTTGAGTGTCTATTTATTTGCTATTGGTCTCTATGGATTGATCACAAGTCGAAACATGGTTAGAGCACTTATGTGTCTTGAGCTTATACTAAATTCGGTTAATATTAATCTCGTAACATTTTCTGATATATTTGATAGTCGACAATTAAAAGGGAACATTTTCTCAATATTTATTATAGCCGTTGCAGCTGCAGAAGCTGCTATTGGACTTGCTATTGTTTCGTCGATTCATCGAAACAGAAAATCAACGCGTATCAACCAATCGAATTTGTTGAATAATTAATTAAAATTATCATGATCATATACTAAAAAATTAGTTATTTTATTTCTATATCTATAGATTATTCATCTAATTAATATAGAAATAAAATATAAATAATAATATAAATAATATAATATATATAATATATAATATAATATATATAATATAAATTATATATAAAATTAAATAAAAATAAAAAATAGAAGATTAATATATATTATATATATATAACGTGTATATATAACATGTAAAATATATAGTATATATAATAACTAAGAAACTATAATATATGAATTATATATATATATGATATATATATTAAATTTGATTCAATATCAAATTGACTATTGAATTTCAATTTGACTATTTTACTAGATTAGTAAAGTATAATTAATACTAAACTAATTTATAATAATCTAAATAAAATTAAATCTAAATAATTTAATTTTATTTAGATTTAATTTTAGATATTTATATATTGATTTGAATATCAATTTATTTTGTTGGACCATTTTCATTCACACACCCGACTCGTATGATTATAATTTTTGAAACGAAAATTAAAGTCTCTTGGCTTTTTCTTATAAGCAGATTTAGAAAAATATTGATTCTTCCAATTTTAGTAAACCACTGCTTCGTCTGGTGTCTACAATATAACTACTACATTCTATACCAGATTGAAAATTTTTGATGTTCAAACCCGGGCTGTTATAGATTCAATGTCACATTCAGTAAAAATTTATGATACATGTATAGGGTGTACTCAATGTGTACGAGCTTGCCCTACGGATGTGTTGGAAATGATACCGTGGGACGGATGTAAAGCTAAGCAAATTGCTTCCGCACCAAGAACCGAGGATTGTGTAGGTTGTAAGAGATGTGAATCCGCTTGTCCAACGGATTTTTTGAGTGTCCGTGTCTATTTATGGCATGAAACAACTCGCAGCATGGGACTATCTTATTGATACGTTACAAAAAAATACACTTTAATTATTTGATTCCTCTTTACCGACAAAAGCTCGTATTCAGAATAGAATAATATATTTTATTAAGTACGGGCTTTTGTGGTCAAAAACGTATCTTGTCTTTATCACGAATAATTTTCCTTGGCTAACAATACTTGTTGTTTTGCCGATATTCGTCGGCTCTTGCATTTTTTTTCTTCCTTATAGAGGAAATAAGATGTTCAGGTGGTATGCTATAGGTATTTGCTTGTTAGAACTCCTTTTAATGACCCACGTTTTCTGTCATCATTTCCAATTGGACGATCCATTAATCCAATTGGAAGAAGATTTTAAATGGATAGATATTTTTGATTTTCACTGGAGACTGGGAATCGATGGACTTTCCATAGGACCCATTTTACTGACAGGATTTATCACCAGTTTAGCTACTTTAGCAGCTTGGCCAGTTACTAAAAATTCACAATTGTTCTATTTTCTCATGCTAGCAATGTACAGTGGTCAAATAGGACCATTTTCTTCTCGAGACCTTTTACTTTTTTTCATGATGTGGGAGTTAGAATTAATTCCTGTTTATTTACTTTTATCCATGTGGGGAGGAAAAAACCGTCTCTACTCGGCGACAAAGTTTATTTTGTACACGGCGGGGGGCTCCATTTTTCTTTTAATAGGGGTTCTGGGTATGGGTTTATATGGTTCTAATGAACCTACATTAGATTTTGGAAAATTAGCTAATCAATCATATCCTGTGGCATTGGAAATAATATTATATTTTGGATTCCTTATTGCTTATGCCGTCAAATTGCCGATTATACCTCTACATACTTGGTTACCCGATACCCATGGAGAAGCACATTACAGTACATGTATGCTTCTAGCTGGAATCTTATTAAAAATGGGAGCATATGGACTTATTCGAATCAATATGGAATTATTATCCCACGCTCATTCCATATTTTCTCCCTGGTTGGTAATAATAGGAACTATTCAAATAATCTATGCAGCTTCGACCTCTCTCGGTCAACGGAATTTGAAAAAGAGAATAGCCTATTCTTCTGTATCTCACATGGGTTTTACAATTATAGGAATTGGTTCCATAACCGGAATCGGGCTCAATGGTGCTATTTTACAAATACTCTCTCATGGATTTATTGGTGCTGCACTTTTTTTCTTGACGGGAACGACTTGTGATAGAATGGGTCTTGTTTATCTCGACGAAATGGGGGGGGTATCGATCCCAATGCCAAAACTTTTTACCATGTTCAGTAGTTTTTCAATGGCTTCTCTTGCATTGCCGGGAATGAGTGGTTTTGTTGCAGAATCATTAGTTTTTTTTGGAATAATTACTAGTAAAAGATTTCTTTTAATGTCAAAAATACTAATTACTTTTGTAATGGCAATAGGAATGATATTAACTCCTATTTATTTATTATCTATGTTACGTCAGATGTTCTATGGATACAAGTTATTTCATGTTACAAATTATAATTTTTTGGATTCTGGACCACGAGAACTATTTGTTTCAATCTGTATCTTTTTACCCATACTAGGGACTGGTATTTATCCCGATTTCATTCTCTCGTTATCAGTTGATAGGGTACAAGCTATACTATCTAATTATTTTTATCGATAGTCTTTCATTAAAAATACGGAAATCGAATTTTTTTTGTCTTTTTATTTTCCGCTTTTAAACGCCGAACAATGCAAAAGAATTAAATGAATTAAAAATCTCAATTTTAATCAGATACATTTCGAGTTTTTTTAGAACCCTTTGAACCAGGAATGGTTCAAGGGGTTCTAAAAAAACTTGCACAAAGAAAGAACTTTCACTATATATTTATATATAAATATAGGTATGGGATGATGTTTTGTTCTTATATGTACTCGTTATTTTATGTAGTTTATTCAATTATTTAGTATTTTAGATGTTAATGTGAATGAACCATAACTATGTAGACCTATCCCTAATAGATTGATTCCAAAATAGCATATCCAAATTATAAGGAATCCCATAGAAGCCACAAGTGCTGAATTTGTACCCTGCAAACTTTGATTTGTACTAGTTCTAATATGTAAATAAATTGCGAATATGATCCAAGTAATAAATGCCCAAGTTTCCTTGGGGTCCCAACTCCAATACGATCCCCATGCTTCATTAGCCCATACTGCTCCACAAAGAATTCCTATGGTTAAAAAGATAAACCCTAAACTAATAACACGATAACTCAAATAATCCAAACGTTGAGTTAATTGATATTTATAATAATTTCGAAATGAAAGAAAAGAAGTGTTTATAAAAACACTTCTTTTTTCATTCCAATAGTTAATCTTACCAAAGATAAATTTCTTAATTAAGAAATTTTTTACTTTACCATTACAAAAAATATTGATGTTTTTTCGAAATGTAATGACTAGAAGAGCCACTGAGAATAATGATCCACATAAAAGAGCAGCATAGCTTAATAACATCATACTTACGTGCATCATTAACCACTGAGATTGTAGAGCAGGTACTAATATTACGGATTGGTGCATTTCAGTTAAAAGACCCGACGTGGCAAAGCCTTGTGTGAAAATGGTACTTGATGCAGTTATTGTGTTTAAATCATTTTTATGATTCCCCATCTTGTAAATGATATGAATAATGGATAAACTACACGAAAGGAAAATTAATGACTCGTATAAATTACTTAAGGGAAAATGTCCCGAAGAAATCCAACGAGAAACCAATAATCCCGTTATAGAGAAAAAAGTAGCTATCATTCCTTTTTCTGATGAATCAGGCAATCCTACGCTTTCGTGGACAAAAAAGGTCATCAAATAAATCGTAATAACAATTGAAATTATCGAAAAAGAGATATGAGTCAATATATGTTCTAAAATTGTAAATATCATAAAAAGGAGTCCCATAAGAGAATTGAAATCGAGAATTGAATACATTATAGGAGCCATTGTATAGGATCCATTGTGTCTATTTTAGAAGATTTTTTTTGATAGGATAGGATGCCGCCACTCGGACTCGAACCGAGATGCTCTAGCACTGCTTCCTAAGAGCAGCGTGTCTACCAATTTCACCATGGCGGCTTACTTGAAATAATAATAGTCAATTTATGTTGAATCGTCGAGATTCAAGGATTCAATATAGTTTATAAAACAAAACATTAGAATCGATGAATCTTTATTCATTGAAATTTATATGATAATTTGAATCTTTATTAAATAAACAATAAAATAATCTTTAGTTAGTATCGTATTGTTGTAAGTTCGGTTTTAATAATGAACTTTGGTATACTAAAAACTAAGTTTTCAAAAAATCAGTTAAAACTCCATAGTTTTAGACTGAGCTATAGAACCGGGAATTGTTACTTTTCTTTTTTTGATTCGTTTTTATTTATCCAATGTTATTTTATGGATTCAAACAAAACGAAAAAAAATGTATTATTTAATGAAGAAAATGAAATAACTAGAATTTTCTATGTATAACAATTTGATTACTAAATCATAAGAATTTATCATTGTCTAATGATTTAGATACTATTTTATTATTATCAAAGTAAAGTATTAATATCTTTAATTATTATATTTCATTATGATTATTATATTTCATTATATATATAATAATGGTAAGATTTACCAAATTAATTAGGTTTTTAGTTAACCATATAACAAATAAAACAACAAAATTTGCATTTCTATCACAATCATACTCTACTTTTCACAATAGAAAAAAAATTTCTATTGTGAAAAGTAGATACAAAAAAACCCCAAACCCAATATACATACCCTTATTCTACATATCACATCCACATACGATATTTATATACCACAGCAACTAGTTCCAACTGATCCTGTTTGATATTGAGGAGTTCAATACACTAATTAATGTTAATCATTTATTTTAAAATACTTGACGTTTTTCGGGGTATGTCAATTCCGATTATTCCACGACTTTATTATTTGTTTGTTGTACAAAAAAACTTTTTGAACGTCCGGTAGAAACCGATTTCGCTAAAGAAAAAGCCTTTACTGCAGCTAAATTTCCTTTTTTCTTCCAAATATTTTTACGAATACGTTTTTTTGACATAGAAGTACGTTTTTTGGGGACTGCCATTCAAAAAAAGGGTTACTTTTTTTTATCATTGTATGTGAAAGACATGTATTGTTCAAAATGAATTGTTCCTTTTAGCCATTATCCATATTTATATTTATTCCGTAGTAAAATAGTAAAAAAACATTTAATTTTTCAAACACATTAAAAAAAAACCTATGAAAACATAAACATATAATAAAATTTAAATTAAAAAATTGAAACATACACATTAATATATTTAAAATATAAATAATTTAATCATATATATTATATATATATCATATATATGAGCATATGTATACATACCCTATGCCTATGACATATATATATAGTATAGCTAAGAAAAAAAAATACAAGTACAAGAAAGGAAGGAAATTGTTTTTTATTTTTATTAATTGATTAAGGTAAGAGTGCCATACCCATAATTGAAATTACAATTCGAATTAGTAGTTAATCTGTTAACTAAGATATTTGATTACCTGATAACAATAACCTTATTTATTTTTTAATTTAAATTTTAAGTACGGATCGTACTATCTATATTCGAATTAATTATTCCTTTTGGTATAACCATTTTTCCTTAATATACTATATCCTTAATATACTATATTATATAATATACCTATAAATTACCAGGATGGAATATTGTATTATTCCAGTTTTAGTAGAATGATTAAAAATTTAATTTTTTATTATGGAACATACATATCAATATGCATGGATAATAACTTTTCTTCCACTTCCAGTTACTATGTCAATAGGATTCGGGCTTCTACTTATTCCGACAGCAACAAAAAATATTCGTCGTATATGGGCTTTTCCTAGTATTTTTTTCTTAAGTATAGCTATGGTATTTTCAGCTAATTTATCTATTCAAGAAATAAATGGAAGTTACATATATCAATATCTATGGTCTTGGACCATCAATAATGATTTTTCCTTAGAGTTCGGATATTTAATCGATCCACTTAGTTCGATTATGTCAATACTAATTACTACTGTTGGAATCATGGTTCTTATTTATAGTGACAATTATATGTCCCATGATCAAGGATATTTAAGATTTTTTGCTTATATGAGTTTTTTCAATGCTTCTATGTTGGGATTAGTTACCAGTTCAAATTTGATAAAAATTTATGTTTTTTGGGAACTAGTGGGAATGTGTTCTTATTTATTAATAGGATTTTGGTTCACACGACCGACTGCAGCAAGTGCTTGTCAAAAAGCTTTTGTAACTAATCGTGTAGGGGATTTTGGTTTATTATTAGGAATCTTAGGTTTTTATTGGATAACTGGTAGTTTTGAATTTCGGGATTTATTCGAAATAACTAACAACTTGATACACAATAATGGGGTCAGTTCTTCATTTGCTACTTTGTGTGCTTTTTTATTATTCCTCGGTGCAGTTGCTAAATCCGCGCAATTCCCCCTTCATGTATGGTTACCCGATGCAATGGAAGGACCTACTCCTATCTCGGCTCTTATACACGCTGCTACCATGGTAGCAGCGGGAATTTTTCTTGTAGCTCGACTTCTTCCTCTTTTCATATCTATACCTTACATAATGAATATTATTTCTTTAATAGGTGTAATAACAGTACTATTAGGAGCTACCTTGGCTCTTGCTCAAACAGATATAAAAAGAAGTTTAGCCTATTCTACAATGTCTCAATTGGGTTATATTATGTTAGCTCTAGGTCTAGGTTCTTATCGAGCTGCTTTATTCCATTTGCTTACTCACGCCTATTCTAAAGCTTTATTATTTTTGGGATCCGGAGCCATTATCCATTCAATGGAACCTGTTGTTGGATATTCACCAGATAAAAGTCAGAATATAATTCTTATGGGCGGTTTAAAAAGATATGTTCCAATTACAAGAACTACTTTTTTATTAGGGACACTTTCTATTTGTGGTATTCCACCTCTTGCTTGTTTTTGGTCCAAAGATGAAATTCTTAATGAGAGTTGGTTGTATTCACCAATTTTTGCAATAATAGCTTGTTTCACAGCAGGATTAACTGCATTTTATATGTTTCGCGTGTATTTACTTACTTTTGATGGGCATTTGCGCATAAATTGTAAAAATTACAGTAGCACCAATAATAGCTCGTTCCATTCAATATCTCTATGGGGAAAAGAAGTTCCAAAAAAAGTTGATAGAAATTTTCTTTTATCAAAAATAGAAAATATGGTCTTCTTTTTTTCAAAGGATAGATATAAAATATCTAGTAATCTAAAAAAAAGAAGACCATATTCTTTCGAAAAAAAGTACACTTATACTTCTATGTATCCTCACGAATCGGACAATACTATGCTATTTCCTCTGTTTGTTTTGGTACTATTTACTTTGTTTGTTGGAACAATAGGAATTCATTTTGATTATGGAATAATATATTTTGATATATTATCAAAATGGTTAACTCCATCGACAAATCTTTTACATCCCAATGCGAGTTATTCCGTGGATTGGTATGAATTTTTTACAAATGCAATTTTTTCGGTAAGTATAGCTATTTTTGGACTATTAATAGCATATGTTTTATATGGATCTGTTTATTCATTGTTCCAGAATTTGGAATTCATTAATTCATTTATAAAAGGAGGTCCTAAAAGAATTTTCTTGGACAAAATAAAAAATAGAATATACAATTGGTCCTACAATTGTGGTTATATAGATATTTTTTATACTAGAGTTTTTACCTTGGGTATAAGGGGATTAACCAAACTAACTCAGTTTTTTGATAGAAATATAATTGATGGAATTATCAATGGGGTTGTTGTTGCAAGTTTATTTATAGGGGAAGGAGTCAAATCTATGGGAGGTGGACGAATTTCTTCTTATCTATTTTTGTATTTATTTTATGCATCAATATTTTTATTCATTTTTTTATTCTTTTATAATTTATTATAATTTAATATTATAATTTAATATTTAATAATTTTCTATTTTTTAATTTTTCTTTTTGATTCGGCCATAAATACACTGTATAGAGATTTTCTTTTTTGTAATGAATTGATCGGTCTTTTTCTTTTTTATATGAAGAAAATTTCATTGATTCTTTATTGTGAATCGTACAATTTTGATTGATTTTTTTTCGCCATTTTTTCGCTACTAATACTAATCGAGACCATTTGCTCTGAGATAAATTGTATGCATAATTACCCTTTAACCAGTTTTTCCATTCATTCATTCCAGGCTTCTTTATTTTCTTATACTTATACCTTGATTTGGAGTTAAATATTCCTCGGGTTATAGAATAATACTTTATCTTGTCCTTAATAAAAGGATGGGTACCGCGATATTGAAGTACAGATCTAAAGTGATGGTTGTTAAGTAATTGGGTTTGTGATATTTTGTAAAATACATATGCTTGGGACAAGGAAGATAAATCGTAATAAGTATTTGAATTATTACTAGGATTTGAAAAGTCCTTTTCTTTTTCTATAGTCGAAATAAAGTTCATTGTATGTTGATCTGTTTCATCAATTCCTTCTTGATTTCTTTCATCGTTGTAAATGGATTCATTGATCATTTTTTTTGTTGAAAGTTGTGCATTGACCTTCGAAATGCTAACCATACATAGCAGGATATCCATGTATATTTTTTCAATGAAAGATTTCATAAAATAATGTGATTTGCATATTAATCGAGTATTTATTCTTTTGAATATCCGCCAAATATCTTTCTTTAATTCTGGTCTTTTATCATCATAGGCTGGAACTTTTTTTTTCTTTTCTTTTGCGATTTCTTCTATTTGATTCCTGATTATGATTGTCTTATCAGCAAGATCTTTCATTTCATTTTCTATGAATAAAAAATTTGTCCAATTCATAGATTGAATTTGCATGGTCGATTCAGGAATAATCTTATTATTATCTTTTGAATCTTTTGCATTTTCATTTGGTTCATATACTTTCACCTTCTTGAATTCAAATAAATAAATTGGGTTTACTTTTTCAAGTTTATTCATTATTCGTTTTAGAACTGGAAAAATTTTGATAACCCATGGTTTTGAAACTTTTACTTTTAGAGGTAGAAAATAATTCTTTTTCACTTTTCGAATATTTTTTTTTAGTTCTTTATATATGGGTTCAAAAAAAGAAGGTAGGGTTCGGGCAGGACCAAAAGGAAGTTCTGTTTCCGTTCCCCAAACTGTTAAAAAACTAGAATTTTCTTGTTTTACTTTTTTTTTCATTGGATCTCCATGATGAGATCGTAGTTTAGATCTTCGCCAAGGTTTTAAACGGAAAGGAAATAGAATTTTTACCTGAAGACCATCTGTTAACCAATCTTGAGGAAATTCTGTTTCTGATAGTGGAATACCATTATACGTACATTTAACATGCATTTCACTCTTCCAGTCCTTAAAATCCTCATACCACTCGGGGTATTGGAATAATAACATACGTCCAACATTTTTAGCTATTATCAATGAAGGCAATATAATGTTTTTTCTAAGAAAAGCGTGGATCAGGAGTATCAAACTTCTTATTGCTTGAGCAAATATAACGCTATCCCAAATTTCTGCTATTGCCATTCGTTCATTTTCTTCTTCTCTCTTCTTCTCGTTTTCATCGAGAGCCTTCAGAGTTTTCTTCATCTTTTCTTTCTCAAAATCGTCAATTTTTAATTCCGTTTTTGGTTTTTTCTTCGCAAAATTCCTAAAAATAGACTTAATATTTTGATCGATCTTGTTTAAAAGAGAAAAAAAAAATATGTTTTCTACTCGATCAAAAAAAAGCGGAGAATTTACATATGCTTGGAATGTGTTCCAAATAACTGTTTTACGTCTTTGAGCGCGTAAGGATCCTTTGATTAGACCTCGACGAAAATCAGGTTGTTGTGAGTAACGTATCAAAGCCAACTCGTTTATTTCATCATCGTTAGTCTCGGGATTCACGCTGTAGTCAGTATAAATCACCACTCGTCTGGCTTTTCTTGTACGAATTTCCTGATCTTGTTTCATTAGTTGCTCATGTTCATCTTCTTCATCTTCATCCTGTGCTAGTGCTTCTAACTCTTCAGTTAGTTTGTATAACCGTTGAGGAATTTTTTGAATGATTTTTTCTTTAAGGATTTCTTCTCCTTCTTCAATGATTTCTTCTCCATTGGTTGTAATTATATCGAATACAGATTTCAAAGATTTTGCTTTATTTTCTGAATTTCTTTTTATTTCTTCTTCCAATAAAGAAGATTTTTTCAAATGAGAATTGGGTATGTACTCAAAAGATAATTGATCAATTGACATTAACGAATTAATAATATAATTCCATGGTGATTTTTCATTAAGTGGATTTTTTTCATGTTCAAATTCTTGGTAATTATTAGAAATAGAAAATAGCCCATGAAGCTTATTTATCCAAACTATTTTCGTGGAATTTTCTTTCGAAGTAATTAAATGATTCATGGTTGTATGTGAATAGAATTTGTTTATTTTTCCACGATATGCGCCATTCAAAAGAGGATCATATGCTTTTGGCAAGTATTCTTGTTTATTCTCATCATTGCATAATCTGGTCCTTTTTTCTAGTATATCTAGAGTAAGAGATACTTTTTCTTTTTCTAGAATTTTTATTCTACTTATTAATTCATTACTCAAGTTGTACTTTTTTTGCTCATTGGTAGAAACCCAATAATTATATAGGTCTTCATGGATAAATTTTTCTGTCGTGTACAAAGAAATTTTACGTTCTATCATTTTTGAAAAAATCAATAAACTAGGTGGATATGTAAAAGATATTGTTTGTTTTCCATCAC